GTTATAGTTAGTATAACTAACTATTGTTATTATACAAATTATACAAATTCTCTCGTTTTCATCTTACCTAGGATTCTCTCGAACTCTCGAAAGAAAAGGAATTTATTATATATATATTTTATATAAATGAATATATTCTAATTATTATAAATTTAAATCCATTTTGAGTATCTTTATATATTTCTATTCTTGTATGAATAGAGGAGGGTTTTCCTCTTTTCTTAGAGAGTTCTAATAGAACAAGTAGTCAGATGTAAGATAATTTCTAGAAATTTCCATCTCATCTCAAGGTTTAGAATAGATCGGTGTTGGTATATTCCTTTTCTTAATATCCAGGCTGAGGAGTTTCTATTGATTGAATAGTGAAAGTGAATACAGAAAGAGAATACTACCCCCCCTTTTGTGATGTGGTTTGCTAGGTTTCGGGAAGGTATACAAAGACAAAAGCCTAGTTGACGTTTTTGACAATGTTTACAATGAAACTTACCAAATATAGTTGTTTTTAAAACTTTAGCTTGTACACAAAGAAAGCAGGTCATTCCTATACTAGAGGGAGAGTATCACTAACTTTCTGATTGTGGACAGAAAAGGAGGAAAATTAATATGGAATTCAACTCCGAAGATTCATGAAGCAAATAAGTTTGTTTAGCCACACGATTGGATAAATATCCATTGAGCCCATTAAAATGAATTGAAATGTGTTTTTGCTTTCATTTTTATGTTCGGCTTTAAAAGATACTCGTGACCGGGCTTATAGAAAGAATTTAGGAATACTTTTTTTGATGAAAAAACTGGTCGGTTACAAGCAACAAACTAGAATGGGTAAATTAAAATTATACAATTTTTTTTATTTTCCTTTTTTAGGGCTCTAGGGCTATACGGACTCGAACCGTAGACTTTCTCGGTAAAACATATCAAACTTTTTATTATCAAAATGATCTGAACTGTTTCAAAGACCCAACATGCAATTTTTTGTGCATTGGGCTCTTTCATTAACTGATATTTCTATCAGTTAGTCCGCCATATTTTTTTTTGATAGAAAAATAGGAGATGGCTCCATGTGCTCTGAGTCATTATTTTAATTCTGATCCAGGAACACTACCAAAGTGTTTCAAAGGGGGTATCTTGACGTAGGTCTGCCTCTGGCCTAGATTAACCTAAGTTAGATGAAGTATTAACCTAAGTTAGATGAAGTCTCTATCGCTCTGCTTAAAAATGAAATATGAAACTTCATACACCTTAAAGTTCATAGGGCGAAAAGATCTTTTTTTGAGGTCCTTGTACTCATTATGCCTAGCATTGAATAGACATTTACCTTATCAATATCTCAAATCAACGATGGGGCCTGTTTGGCACCTAAAAGGGACAAGACTGAACCCCTTGTCAGGCTATTGTTCTCTTGTTCCCTCAAAGTTATGGAGTAAGACATCGATTTCTCAATAAGATAAATTCTTTTGATTGCATGATGGACCCCCCTGAAAAACATTGGCGCGCGTGTAAACGAGGTGCTCTACCTAACTGAGCTATAGCCCTTAGTGCTTGTAATACCTATTTTATTATGTAGATAATTTCTTGTCAAGATGAATATTCCACGATCCAAGATCATAGTTCTTTGATCTGTTTGCGCGTTATTGCTTATAAGTAATATTCTATTTATAATCCATCGATGGGATGGGTCCCATTTGGTTTTCTTTGTGATGATAAACGGCCTACTTAACTCAGTGGTTAGAGTATTGCTTTCATACGGCGGGAGTCATTGGTTCAAATCCAATAGTAGGTAGAACTTATTAGATCCCACCGACTCCGGTCTCTAATAAGTTTTTATATCCATCTGCTTTTATTGATATTTATTTTGTATCTTTTCTATTTCTTTTTTTTTGTTGGATCAAAATATAATTACGCCTGATTTAATTCTGTCGAGTGAATACAATCAAATCAAATCAAATAAAAAAATAGACCAAACTTCTTTTGATTATTCGGACACACCAACTAGTTCCGAAATCTCATTGATCGTCTCGACTCGTGTCCTAGCTCGTCGGAGAGCTAGATTTGCCTCAATTTTTTGTCTCTTTCCTTCAGCTTTTCTTAAATTAGCTTCTGCTATTTCAAGAGTTTGCCGGGCTTCTTGTGAATCGATGTCACTACCTTTCTCCGCATCATTTACTAAAACAGTGATCTCATTATTACCTATTCTAGCAAAACCTCCCATCAAAGCCATCGTTAACCATTGGCCGTCAAGACGTATTTTCAAAATACCTATATCGACGGCTGTAGCAACAGAGGCGTGATTTGGTAATACGCCAATTTGACCACTATTAGTAGATAAAATGATTTCGTTCACTTTTGAATTCCAAACGGTTCGATTAGGGGTCAGTACACAAAGATTTAAGGTCATTTATTCGAATTGCTCTCCATTTCTAAGTTCATAGCCTTCGCGGTAGCTTCATCGATGTTACCTACCAAATAAAAGGCCTGTTCAGGAAGACTGTCTAATTCTCCG